GTCCCCATAGCTTAATGTTCAAAGCATAGCACTGAAGATGCTAAGACGGCTGCCACACTGCACCTGAGGACAAAAGACTTAGTCCTAACCTTACCGTTAATTCTTGCTAAATATATACATGCAAGTATCTGCGTCCCAGTGTAAATGCCCTTGACATCTTATTAAGAAAAAAGGAGCGGGTATCAGGCACACCTAAATTGTAGCCCAAAACGCCTTGCTTAGCCACACCCCCACGGGTACTCAGCAGTAATTAATATTAAGCCATAAGTGAAAACTTGACTTAGTTATAGCAACTTCAGGGTTGGTAAATCTTGTGCCAGCCACCGCGGTCACACAAGAGACCCAAATTAACTGTATGCGGCGTAAAGAGTGGTGCCATGATATCACAACAACTAAGATCAAAGCACAACTAAGCTGTCATAAGCTCAAGATGTGTCTAAAACCCCCCTCGAAGATGATCTTAGCACTTTTGACCAATTTAACTCCACGAAAGCTAAGGGACAAACTGGGATTAGATACCCCACTATGCTTAGCCTTAAATCTTGACGTTCTCCCCCATACTAGAACGTCCGCCCGAGGACTACGAGCACAAACGCTTAAAACTCTAAGGACTTGGCGGTGCCCCAAACCCCCCTAGAGGAGCCTGTTCTATAATCGATAACCCACGTTACACCCAACCGCCTCTCGCCAAAGACAGCCTATATACCGCCGTCGCCAGTTCACCTTCCTTGAAAGCCCAGCAGTGAACATAATAGCTCAAACCCGCTAGTAAGACAGGTCGAGGTATAGCCTACGAGGCGGAAGAAATGGGCTACATTTTCTAAAATAGAAAATTCCTACGGAGGAAGGCGTGAAACCGCCTTCTGAAGGCGGATTTAGTAGTAAAGCGAGACAATATAAGCTCTCTTAAAACTGGCTCTGGGGCACGTACATACCGCCCGTCACCCTCCTCATAAGCTACAAACTACCATACTTAATATAATCACAAGCTGAAGATGAGGTAAGTCGTAACAAGGTAAGTGTACCGGAAGGTGTACTTAGCATACCAGGACGTAGCTATAAACCAAAGCATTCAGCTTACACCTGAAAGATATCTGCCACCCATCAGATCGTCTTGAAGCCTACTCTAGCCCAATTATACCCACCACTGTAATAACCAAAAACTTACTCAACCTTAAAACTAAAACATTCTCCACACTTAGTATAGGCGATAGAAAAGATACTTCGGCGCAATAGAGATTCCGTACCGTAAGGGAAAGATGAAATAACAATGAAAAACAAAGCGATAAACAGCAAAGATAAACCCTTGTACCTCTTGCATCATGATTTAGTAAGAATAACCAAGCAAAATGAATTTAAGTTTGCCGCCCCGAAACCCAAGCGAGCTACTTGCAAGCAGCTATCTATGAGCGAACCCGTCTCTGTTGCAAAAGAGTGGGACGACTTGCTAGTAGAGGTGAAAAGCCAATCGAGCTAGGTGATAGCTGGTTGCCTGTGAAACGAATCTAAGTTCTCTCTTGACCACTTTCTCCCGGACACTATTTCAACCTTAATGTAGCAAGTCAGGAGTAATTTAAAGGAGGTACAGCTCCTTTAAGAAAGAAGACAACCTCTGTCAGCGGATAATTACTCAATTTACCACAACTGTGGGCCTTCAAGCAGCCACCAACAAAGAGTGCGTCACAGCTCTACACATAAAAATCCCAATAACTAAGCGATTCCCTTTTTTATAACAGGCTAACCTATGATAATAGAAGCATTAATGCTAAAATGAGTAACTAGGGGTCTTCCCCTCCTAAGCGCAAACTTACATCCTTACATTATTAACAGACTATAAACCAATACTATAACTTCAACGAGATTAAGATATTAAACCTAGCCCTGTTACTCCAACCCAGGAGCGCCCACTAGAAAGATTAAAATCTGTAAAAGGAACTAAGCAAACCCAAGGCCCGACTGTTTACCAAAAACATAGCCTTCAGCCCTCCAAGTATTGAAGGTGATGCCTGCCCAGTGACATAATGTTTAACGGCCGCGGTATCCTAACCGTGCGAAGGTAGCGCAATCAATTGTCCCATAAATCGAGACTTGTATGAACGGCTAAACGAGGTCTTAACTGTCTCTTACAGATAATCAGTGAAATTGATCTCCCTGTGCAAAGGCAGGGATACTCACATAAGACGAGAAGACCCTGTGGAACTTAAAAATCAGCGACCACTCCCCATAAAACTCAAACCTAACAGGCTCACACACCCCTAAATGTTGGTCCGCATTTTTCGGTTGGGGCGACCTTGGAGAAAAGCAAATCCTCCAAAAATAAGACCAGACCTCTTAACTAAGAACCACCTTTCAATGTACTAATAGTAACCAGACCCAATATAATTGATCAATGGACCAAGCTACCCCAGGGATAACAGCGCAATCCCCTCTAAGAGCTCACATCGACGAGGGGGTTTACGACCTCGATGTTGGATCAGGACATCCTAATGGTGCAGCCGCTATTAAGGGTTCGTTTGTTCAACGATTAACAGTCCTACGTGATCTGAGTTCAGACCGGAGCAATCCAGGTCGGTTTCTATCTATGATGAACTTCCCCCAGTACGAAAGGACCGGGAAAGTAGGGCCCATACCATAGGCACGCCCTCTCTTTAAGTAATGAATACAACTAAATTACCAAAAGATTCACACCCCTTACTCCTAGAAAAGGACCAGCTAGCGTGGCAGAGCTCGGTAAATGCAAAAGGCTTAAGCCCTTTACCCAGAGGTTCAAATCCTCTCCCTAGCCCCTACATAACTCATGACCCAACCTTCTGCTCTAACCTACCTTATCATGTCCCTATCCTATGCAGTCCCAATTCTAATTGCAGTAGCCTTTTTAACACTTGTTGAACGTAAGGTTCTAAGCTACATACAAGCTCGAAAGGGCCCAAACATTGTAGGCCCATTCGGACTATTACAACCTGTGGCCGATGGTATCAAACTATTTATTAAAGAACCTATTCGACCATCCACCTCCTCCCCGCTCCTTTTCATCTTAACACCCATACTCGCCTTACTTCTAGCAATTACTATCTGAATCCCTCTCCCCCTACCTTTCTCCCTTACCGATTTAAACCTCGGCCTTCTATTTCTCCTAGCTATATCCAGCCTAGCCGTCTATTCAATCCTATGGTCAGGTTGAGCTTCAAACTCAAAATACGCCTTAATTGGGGCCTTACGGGCAGTAGCACAGACCATCTCCTACGAGGTGACATTAGCCATCATCCTCTTGTCTGTAATTGTATTAACTGGAAATTACACCCTAAATACCCTCGCCACCACCCAAGAGCCCTTATACTTAATCTTCTCATCCTGACCCCTCACAATAATATGGTACATTTCCACACTTGCCGAAACAAACCGTGCCCCATTCGACCTTACAGAAGGAGAGTCAGAATTAGTTTCGGGCTTTAATGTAGAATATGCCGCAGGACCATTCGCCTTATTCTTTCTAGCTGAATATGCAAATATCATACTAATAAACACATTAACCACCATCCTATTTCTTAACCCAAGCTCCTTAAACCCCTCACAGGAATTATTCCCAATCATCCTAGCTACAAAAGTCTTGCTCCTCTCATCTGGCTTCCTATGAATTCGTGCCTCATACCCACGATTCCGGTACGACCAACTCATACACCTCCTCTGAAAAAACTTCCTACCACTGACACTAGCATTATGCCTCTGACACATCAGCATACCAATTTGCTACGCAGGCCTACCTCCTTACTTAAGGAAATGTGCCTGAACGTAAAGGGTCACTTTGATAAAGTGAACATAGAGGTACACCAGCCCTCTCATTTCCTAAGAAAGAAAGAAGACTTAGAAAAGTAGGAATCGAACCTACACAAAAGAGATCAAAACTCTCTATACTTCCTTTATATTATTTCCTAGTAAGGTCAGCTAAATTAAGCTATCGGGCCCATACCCCGAAAATGATGGTTTAACCCCTTCCCCTACTAATGAACCCACATGCAAAACTAATCTTTTACGTAAGTCTACTACTAGGCACAACAATCACAATCTCAAGCAGCCACTGAATAATAGCCTGAACTGGTTTAGAAATTAATACTCTCGCCATCATCCCCCTCATCGCAAAATCCCATCACCCTCGTGCCATCGAAGCTTCAATCAAGTATTTTTTAGTCCAAGCAGCTGCTTCAGCCCTAGTCCTATTCTCAAGTACAATTAATGCATGACATACAGGACAGTGAGACATCACCCAACTAACACATCCAACCGCATGTCTTCTACTAACAACAGCAATTGCAACAAAACTTGGACTGGTGCCATTCCACTTCTGATTCCCAGAAGTCCTTCAAGGCTCAACCCTGACCACTGCACTCTTACTATCAACAATAATAAAATTCCCCCCAATCACTATCCTATTTTTAACTTCCCACTCCCTCAACCCAACCCTTCTAACCTTCATGGCTATTGCCTCAGCAGGCCTCGGAGGATGAATAGGCTTAAACCAAACACAAATTCGAAAAATCCTAGCCTTCTCATCTATCTCCCATCTAGGCTGAATAGCCATCATCATCATCTATAGCCCTAAGCTCACCTTACTAACTTTTTACCTATACTCTCTAATAACTGCTACCGTATTTCTGACCCTAAACACAATCAAAGCCACAAAACTATCCACAATGATAACTTCCTGAACAAAAATACCCATACTAAACGCAACCCTCATGCTAGCTCTCCTCTCACTAGCAGGCCTCCCCCCATTAACAGGATTCCTCCCCAAATGGCTCATCATCCAGGAACTAACTAAACAAGAATTAACCTCAACAGCTACAATCATCGCTATATTATCCCTACTAGGACTATTTTTTTATCTTCGTCTCGCATACTACTCAACGATCACACTGCCACCAAACTCCACAAACCACATAAAACAATGACACACTAACAAATCAACAAACACCCTACTTGCTATTTTTACCTCCCTATCAATCTCCCTACTACCTCTCTCCCCCATAATCCTCACTACCATCTAGAAACTTAGGATAACCAAAACCGAAGGCCTTCAAAGCCTTAAACAAGAGTTAAACCCTCTTAGTTTCTGCTTTTCCACTAAGACCCGCAGGATACTAACCTGCATCCTCTGAATGCAACCCAGACGCTTTAATTAAGCTAGAGCCTTCCCTAGACAGATGGGCCTTGATCCCATAAAATTCTAATTAACAGTTAGATGCCTTAAACCAGCAAGCTTCTGCCTAAATAGACCCCGGCACACTTACAGTGTACATCGATGAGCTTGCAACTCAACATGAACTTCACTACAGAGTCGATAAGAAGAGGGATTGAACCTCTGTAAAAAGGACTACAGCCTAACGCCTAAACACTCAGCCATCTTACCTGTGACCTTCATCAACCGATGACTATTCTCAACCAACCATAAAGACATTGGTACCCTCTACCTAATCTTTGGGGCATGAGCAGGCATAGTTGGAACCGCCCTCAGCCTGCTCATCCGTGCCGAACTAGGTCAACCAGGGACCCTTCTGGGAGACGACCAAATCTACAATGTAATCGTCACCGCCCATGCCTTCGTAATAATCTTCTTCATAGTAATGCCAATCATAATTGGTGGCTTCGGAAACTGACTAGTTCCACTGATAATCGGTGCTCCCGACATAGCATTCCCACGCATAAACAACATAAGCTTCTGACTTCTTCCCCCATCATTCCTACTCCTACTAGCCTCATCTACAGTTGAAGCCGGGGCCGGCACAGGATGGACCGTATACCCGCCCCTCGCCGGCAACCTAGCTCACGCTGGAGCCTCAGTAGACCTAGCTATTTTTTCCCTACACTTAGCAGGTGTCTCCTCCATCCTAGGGGCTATCAACTTCATCACAACCGCTATCAACATAAAACCCCCAGCCCTTTCTCAATACCAAACCCCCTTATTCGTATGGTCAGTGCTCATCACCGCTGTCCTACTCCTTCTATCTCTCCCAGTCCTTGCTGCAGGCATTACAATACTACTGACAGACCGAAACCTAAACACCACATTTTTCGACCCTGCTGGAGGAGGTGACCCAGTTTTATATCAACACCTCTTCTGATTCTTTGGTCACCCAGAAGTCTATATCCTAATCCTGCCGGGCTTTGGAATCATCTCACACGTCGTAACCTACTATGCAGGTAAAAAAGAACCATTCGGGTATATAGGAATAGTATGAGCCATATTATCTATTGGATTCTTAGGCTTCATCGTCTGAGCTCACCACATATTTACAGTAGGAATAGACGTAGACACACGTGCATACTTCACATCAGCCACCATAATCATTGCTATCCCAACCGGCATTAAAGTATTTAGCTGACTAGCTACTCTACACGGAGGAACTATCAAATGAGATCCCCCAATACTATGGGCCCTAGGCTTCATCTTTCTCTTCACGATCGGAGGGCTTACAGGAATCGTACTAGCAAACTCTTCACTAGACATTGCCCTGCACGATACATATTATGTAGTTGCCCACTTCCACTATGTCCTTTCTATAGGAGCTGTCTTCGCTATTTTAGCAGGTTTCACCCACTGATTCCCACTATTCACTGGATACACCCTCCACACCACATGAACCAAGGCCCACTTCGGGGTAATATTTACAGGTGTCAACCTAACCTTCTTCCCACAACACTTCCTTGGCCTAGCCGGAATACCACGCCGATACTCCGACTATCCCGATGCATACACCCTATGAAACACTATATCCTCTATCGGCTCATTAATTTCAATAACAGCTGTAATCATGCTAATGTTCATTATCTGAGAAGCCTTCGCCTCAAAACGTAAAGTCCTACAACCAGAGTTAACTACTACCAACATTGAATGAATCCATGGCTGCCCACCTCCATACCACACCTTCGAAGAACCAGCCTTCGTCCAAGTCCAAGAAAGGAAGGAATCGAACCCTCATATGCTGGTTTCAAGCCAACCGCATCAAACCACTCATGCTTCTTTCTTATGAGACGTTAGTAAATCATATTACATAGCCTTGTCAAGTCTAAATCACAGGTGAAAATCCTGTACGTCTCACATGGCCAACCACTCACAATTTGGCTTCCAAGATGCTTCATCCCCTATCATAGAAGAACTAGTTGAATTTCACGACCACGCCTTAATAGTTGCCCTAGCAATCTGCAGCCTAGTACTTTATCTATTAGCACTGATACTCATAGAAAAACTCTCCTCAAATACCGTCGACGCACAAGAAGTAGAACTAGTCTGAACAATTCTGCCAGCCATTGTGCTTATCCTGCTCGCTCTACCATCCCTACAAATCCTTTACATAATAGACGAAATCGACGAGCCTGACCTAACTTTAAAAGCCATCGGACATCAATGATACTGAAGCTATGAATATACAGACTTCAAGGACTTATCATTCGACTCATACATAATCCCAACAACAGAACTACCACTAGGGCACTTCCGGCTCCTAGAAGTAGACCACCGTGTTGTTGTACCTATAGAATCCCCTATTCGTATTATCGTCACCGCCAGCGATGTACTTCATTCCTGAGCCATCCCCACTCTCGGAGTAAAAACTGATGCAATTCCTGGACGACTCAACCAGACATCATTCATCACCACCCGCCCAGGAATTTTTTACGGCCAATGCTCAGAAATTTGCGGGGCTAACCACAGCTACATGCCCATCGTAGTAGAATCCACCCCTCTTGCTAACTTCGAAAGCTGGTCTTCATTACTATCATCCTAATCATTAAGAAGCTATGTACCAGCACTAGCCTTTTAAGCTAGCGAAAGAGGACCATCACCCCTCCTTAATGACATGCCTCAACTAAACCCAAACCCATGATTCTTCATCATACTCATATCATGAATTACTTTCTCCTTAATCATTCAGCCTAAACTCCTAGCACTAACACCTACTAATACCCCATCCAACAAGACCTCTATAACCACTAAAACCACCCCTTGAACCTGACCATGAACCTAAGCTTTTTCGACCAGTTTACAAGCCCGTACCTACTAGGAATTCCCCTAGTCCTTCTCTCAATATTATTTCCCGCCCTATTACTCCCCACCCCAGACAACCGATGGATCACTAACCGCTTCTCCACTTTACAACTATGATTCTCCCACTTAATTACAAAACAACTAATAACACCCTTAAATAAAGAAGGACACAAATGAGCTCTTATTTTAACATCCCTCATAATATTTCTACTCCTAATCAACCTCCTAGGTCTGTTACCCTATACTTTCACCCCCACCACTCAACTATCAATGAATATAGCACTTGCTTTCCCACTCTGACTCGCAACCCTCCTCACAGGACTACGAAACCAGCCCTCGGCCTCCCTAGGACATCTCCTACCAGAAGGCACTCCTACCCCACTAATTCCCGCCCTAATTATGATCGAAACAACCAGCCTCCTTATTCGTCCTTTAGCCCTAGGTGTCCGCCTCACAGCAAACCTAACAGCAGGTCACCTACTAATTCAACTAATCTCTACGGCCACCACTGCTCTCCTCCCCCTTATCCCAGCCGTGTCCATTCTAACCACATCAATCTTACTCCTACTAACTCTGCTAGAGGTCGCCGTTGCAATAATCCAAGCCTATGTGTTCGTCCTCCTACTAAGCCTATACTTACAAGAAAACATCTAATGGCACACCAAGCACACTCCTACCATATAGTAGACCCAAGCCCCTGACCCATTTTTGGAGCAGCAGCCGCCCTTCTTACCACCTCAGGACTAATTATATGATTCCACTACAATTCCTCACAATTATTAGCCCTAGGCCTAGTTTCTATAATCCTAGTCATACTTCAATGATGACGAGATATCGTGCGAGAAGGCACATTCCAAGGCCACCACACTCCTACAGTTCAAAAAGGCTTACGATATGGAATAATTCTATTCATCACATCCGAGGCATTCTTCTTCCTCGGATTTTTCTGAGCATTCTTCCACTCTAGCCTCGTCCCAACGCCTGAATTAGGCGGACAGTGACCTCCAACAGGAATCAAACCCCTTAATCCTCTAGAAGTACCCCTACTAAACACAGCTATCCTACTAGCTTCGGGCGTTACTGTAACATGAGCACACCATAGTATTACAGAAGGTGCCCGAAAACAAGCAATTCATGCACTAACCCTAACAATCCTACTGGGATTCTACTTCACAGCCCTCCAAGCAATAGAATATTACGAAGCACCATTCTCTATCGCCGATGGTGTATACGGCTCAACCTTTTTCGTTGCAACAGGATTCCATGGATTACATGTAATTATTGGATCCTCCTTCCTATCAGTTTGCCTCCTACGCTTAATCAAATTCCATTTTACATCTAACCATCATTTCGGATTTGAAGCAGCAGCCTGATACTGACACTTCGTAGACGTCATCTGATTATTCCTCTATATAACCATCTACTGATGAGGATCTTGCTCTTCTAGTATATTAATTACAATTGACTTCCAATCTTTAGAATCTGGTGCAATTCCAGAGATGAGCAATAAACATAATTACATTCATATTAGCCCTATCTCTCACCCTAAGTATCATCCTAACCACATTAAACTTTTGACTCGCCCAAATAAGTCCCGACTCAGAAAAACTATCCCCATATGAGTGTGGATTTGACCCACTAGGATCCGCCCGACTCCCATTCTCAATCCGCTTCTTCCTAGTAGCAATCCTATTCCTACTATTCGACCTAGAAATCGCACTCCTGCTCCCACTCCCATGAGCAACTCAACTTCCGTACCCCACTTTAACTTTAACCTGAGCCTCCGCCATCCTCATCCTCCTAACACTCGGACTAATCTACGAATGAACCCAAGGGGGCCTAGAATGAGCAGAATAGGCACAGAAAGTTAGTCTAATAAAGACAGTTGATTTCGGCTCAACAGATCATAGCCCCACCCTATGACTTTCTTTATGCCCCTTTTACACCTAAGCTTTTATTCAGCTTTCACCCTAAGCAGCTTAGGGCTAGCTTTCCACCGAACGCACTTAATCTCTGCCCTACTATGTTTAGAAAGCATGATATTATCAATATATATCGCCTTATCACTATGGCCAGTAGAAAACCAAGCCACATCATTCACCCTTATACCAGTACTAATACTAGCCTTCTCAGCTTGCGAAGCAGGTACAGGCCTGGCCATACTTGTAGCCTCCACACGAACTCACGGGTCTGACCACTTACATAACCTAAACCTCCTACAATGTTAAAAATTATCCTCCCAACCATCATACTCGCACCAACAGCCCTTCTATCACCCCCAAAATTCCTGTGAGCGAACACCACTTTGTACAGCCTCTTAATTGCCACCCTTAGCCTACAATGACTAACTCCAACATACTACCCATACAAAAGCCTAACACCATGAACCGGCATCGACCAAATCTCATCTCCTCTACTAATCCTTTCCTGCTGGCTACTCCCACTCATAATCCTAGCAAGTCAAAACCACCTACAAAATGAACCACTCACACGAAAACGAATTTTTATCTTAACCTTAATCACCATTCAACCATTTATCATCGTAGCTTTCTCAACTACAGAACTAATACTATTTTATATTGCATTCGAAGCAACCTTAATCCCTACCCTAATCCTGATTACACGATGGGGAAACCAACCAGAACGTCTAAGCGCTGGTATTTACCTCTTATTCTATACCCTAATCAGCTCCCTCCCCCTATTAGTCACCATCCTACACCTTCATGCCCAAACCGGCACCCTTAACCTTATAATCATAACCCTAACCCATCCTACCCTCACTAACTCTTGAACCGGCATCCTATCTAGCTTAGCCCTACTAATAGCATTCATAGTAAAAGCTCCCTTATATGGCCTACACCTATGACTACCCAAAGCCCATGTTGAGGCCCCAATTGCTGGTTCCATACTACTAGCAGCACTACTACTAAAATTAGGAGGCTATGGTATCATACGACTTACTATACTTATATCACCCCTATCAAATAACCTACATTACCCCTTCCTCACATTAGCCCTATGAGGTGCACTAATAACCAGCTCAATCTGTCTCCGTCAGACCGACCTAAAATCTCTCATCGCCTACTCTTCCGTTAGCCACATGGGTTTGGTCATTGCTGCTTGCATGATCCAAACCCACTGATCATTCACAGGTGCAATAATCCTTATGATCTCCCACGGACTAACCTCCTCAATACTATTCTGTCTAGCTAACACAAACTATGAACGCACACATAGCCGAATCCTTCTCCTAACACGAGGACTACAACCCCTACTCCCACTCATAGCTACATGATGACTAATAGCCAATTTAACCAACATAGCACTACCCCCAACTACCAACCTAATAGCAGAACTAACCATTATAATCGCTCTATTCAACTGATCCACCTTCACAATTATCCTTACCGGAATCGCCACCCTACTCACCGCCTCATACACCCTATTTATACTACTAATGACCCAACGAGGTGTACTACCTAACCACATTACTTCGATTCAAAACTCCAACACGCGAGAGCACCTCCTAATAGCCCTACACATTATCCCCTTACTACTACTCATCTTAAAACCAGAACTAATCTCAGGAACCCCCTAATGCAAGTATAGTTTAACCCAAACATTAGACTGTGATTCTAAAAATAGAAGTTAAACCCTTCTTACCTGCCGAGGGGAGGTTCAACCAACAAGAACTGCTAATTCTTACATCTGAGCTTAAAACCTCAGTCCCCTTACTTTTAAAGGATAACAGTAATCCACTGGTCTTAGGAACCACCCATCTTGGTGCAAGTCCAAGTAAAAGTAGTGGAAACCACACTCCTACTTAATACCTCCATAGCCCTAACACTAATAATTATCCTCACACCAATTCTCCTTCCCCTGACATCAAAAACCTTCCAAAACTCTCCTACCATTATCACCCGCACCGTTAAAACCGCCTTTCTAGTCAGCCTAGTGCCAATAACCTTATTCATCCACTCCGGCATGGAGAGCATCACTTCTTACTGAGAATGAAAATTTACTACAAACTTCAAAATCCCGATCAGCTTAAAAATGGATCAGTACTCCATAATATTCTTTCCTATTGCACTATTCGTAACATGATCCATCCTTCAATTTGCAACTTGATACATAGCCTCCGAACCTTACATCACAAAATTCTTTTACTATCTCCTAATATTTTTAATTGCCATACTAACCTTAACCATCGCTAACAATCTATTCCTACTATTCATTGGTTGAGAAGGAGTTGGCATTATATCATTCCTACTAATCGGCTGATGACAAGGCCGAACAGAAGCCAACACAGCTGCCCTCCAAGCCGTCCTTTACAACCGAATTGGAGATATTGGCCTCATCTTAAGCATAGCATGACTAGCCCTAAACATAAATACTTGAGAAGTACAACAAACCATCACCCCAACCCAAACCCCAACCCTTCCCCTCCTAGGCCTTATCTTAGCTGCTACAGGAAAATCAGCCCAATTTGGCCTACACCCATGACTCCCAGCTGCCATGGAAGGTCCAACTCCCGTCTCCGCCTTACTCCACTCAAGCACTATAGTAGTAGCCGGAATTTTCCTACTCATTCGTACTCACCCAATACTCACCAACAACCCTACAGCCCTCACCCTCTGTCTTTGCCTAGGTGCCCTATCTACACTATTCGCAGCCACATGCGCAATTACACAAAATGACATTAAAAAAATTATTGCCTTCTCTACATCCAGCCAACTGGGGCTCATAATAGTAACCATTGGACTAAATCTTCCACAATTAGCCTTTCTCCACATCTCAACACATGCCTTCTTCAAAGCTATACTATTCCTTTGCTCAGGATCAATCATTCACAACTTAAACGGAGAACAGGACATTCGAAAAATAGGAGGGCTACAAAAGACGTTACCTACAACAACATCCTGCCTAACTATTGGAAACTTGGCCCTAATAGGAACCCCATTCCTAGCAGGATTCTACTCAAAAGACCTAATCATCGAAAGCATAAACACCTCATATTTAAACACCTGGGCCCTCCTCTTAACCCTTCTAGCCACATCATTCACCGCCACCTACACCCTACGCATAACATTACTAGTCCAAACAGGATTTACCCGCATACCTGCAACCACCCCAATAAACGAAAACGACCCTACAATTATCAACCCAATCGCCCGCCTAGCCCTAGGTAGCATTATAGCCGGCCTACTCATTACATCCTTTATTCCCCCAACAAAAACTCCCCCTATAACCATGCCTACACTTACAAAAACTGCAGCTATCGTGGTTACAATCCTAGGAATTATCCTGGCCCTAGAACTCTCAAACATAACACACACCTTAACCCAACCAAAACAAAGCACCTTAACAAACTTCTCTTCCACACTAGGATATTTTAACCCCCTATCCCATCGCCTCAGCTCTACAAACCTTCTAAACAGCGGACAAAAATTTGCCTCCCATTTAATCGACTTATCCTGATACAAAAAAATAGGCCCTGAAGGACTAGCAGACCTCCAGCTCATAGCAACCAAAACTTCAACCACATTCCATACAGGCCTAATCAAAACTTATTTAGGATCATTTGCCTTATCTATTATCCTCATTCTATTGTCAAATAGACCATCCCTTAATGGCCCCAAACCTCCGAAAACATCACCCCCTACTAAAAATAGTCAATAACTCTCTAATCGACCTTCCCACCCCCTCAAACATTTCAGCCTGATGAAATTTTGGGTCCCTTTTGGGAATCTGCCTCATGACTCAAATCCTAACTGGACTTTTACTTGCTATGCACTACACTGCAGACACCACCTTAGCTTTCTCATCAGTCGCTCACACATGCCGAAACGTACAGTATGGCTGATTAATTCGCAACCTACATGCAAACGGAGCCTCATTCTTCTTCATCTGCATCTACCTCCATATTGGACGAGGATTCTACTATGGTTCTTACCTATACAAAGAAACATGAAATACAGGTGTTATTCTCCTCCTGACCCTAATAGCAACTGCTTTCGTAGGATACGTGCTACCATGAGGACAAATATCCTTCTGAGGAGCTACAGTCATCACCAACCTATTCTCAGCAATCCCATACATTGGCCAAACCCTTGTAGAATGGGCATGAGGCGGGTTCTCAGTAGACAACCCAACACTAACCCGATTCTTTGCCCTCCATTTCCTTCTCCCATTCGTAATCGCAGGTCTTACATTAATCCACCTTACCTTCCTACATGAAACCGGCTCAAACAACCCCCTAGGCATTTCATCAAACTCCGACAAAATCCCATTCCACCCCTACTTCTCCCTAAAAGACATCCTAGGGTTCACTATCATATTCCTACCACTGCTAACTCTAGCTCTATTCTCACCAAACCTTCTAGGAGATCCAGAAAACTTCACACCAGCAAACCCCCTAGTCACACCACCCCATATTAAGCCCGAATGATACTTCCTATTCGCATATGCCATCCTACGCTCAATCCCTAACAAACTAGGAGGAGTACTAGCTTTAGCAGCCTCCGTACTTGTCCTATTTCTAACCCCACTGCTCCATAAATCCAAGCAACGCACAATAACCTTCCGCCCTCTCTCACAACTCTTATTCTGAACCTTAGTCGCTAACCTTCTTATCCTAACATGAGTGGGCAGCCAACCCGTAGAACACCCATTCATTATCATCGGACAATTAGCCTCCCTCACCTACTTCACCATCCTCCTATTCCTATTCCCCCTCATAGCAACCTTAGAAAACAAAATACTCAACTACTAAACACTCTAATAGTTTATGAAAAACATTGGTCTTGTAAACCAAAGACTGAAGACTGCCCCTCTTCTTAGAGTTTCCAACCAGACAAAAATATGACATCAGAAAAAGAGGACTTAAACCTCTATCTCCAACTCCCAAAGCTGGTATTTTACACTAAACTATTCTCTGCACCCCTAAACTGCCCGAATAGCCCCACGAGACAAACCACGCACCAACTCTAACACAACAAACAAAGTCAACAACAACCCCCACCCAGCTACCAAAAACATCCCAACCCCATGCGAATAAAACATAGCCACCCCACTAAAATCTAACCGCACAGAAAACATACCCCCACTATCAACAGTAATCACCCCAAAATTTCAACTCTCAACAAACCCCCCAACAACTACCCCAACAACAAGCACCAGCACTAAACTCGCACCATAACCAACAACACGTCAATCCCCCCAAGCCTCCGGAAACGGATCCGCTGCCAAAGATACCGAATACACAAAAACTACCAACATTCCCCCCAAATATACCATAAACAACACCAAAGACACAAAAGAAACACCCAAACTTAACAATCACCCGCACCCTACAACAGAAGCTAGTACCAAACCTACTACCCCATAATAAGGAGAAGGGTTAGACGCTACAGCCAAACCCCCTAACACGAAACACACCCCTAATAAAAGGACAAAATAAGTCATAGCAATTCTTGCTTGGCTTTTTTCCAAGACTTGCGGCCCGAAAAGCCGTCGTTGTTCTATTTCAACTACAAGAACCAAAACCACGCGGCCCGCGCCGCTTGGACAAGATAGACACCCCCCCCCCCCCCCCCGGGCCTCGAACTGGATGCACTTGTTTGCATTAAACTACCGTCCACACAATACATACAAATCCATGTTCTAATTCCATTAATACACACACAGGCTATACCGTCACCACCCCACACCTGCTTCCAGAGAACTATCCAGTCAATGGACCCAGGGATTATTCAACAATATACGTACTAAACCCATAACTGCCTAACTCTTACATAAAACCCTTCTACCATACGGCAGTGCTTTAATACACACTATGCATGGTCCAGCCTCATACGGATCCAAAACCTCTCGCAAGTACACACAAGCCGCGTACCCGGTTATTTATTAATCGTACTCCTCACGTGAAATCAGCAACCCGGTGCACCTAATGTCCTACGCTCCCAGCTTCAGGCCCATTCTTTCCCCCTAAACCCTAGCACAACTTGCTCTTTTGCGCCTCTGGTTCCTATGTCAGGGCCATAAACAGGTTCATACTCATAACTTGCTCTTTACAAAGACATCCGGTTGGGCTATATATCACCATTTTCGTCCGTGATCGCGGCATTCCCAACTCTTCTACTTTTGGTTCTCTTTTTTTTTTTTTATCTTCAGGTAGCCCCTCCAGTGCAACGGGTAATTACAATCTAAGACCTGGGCATCTCATGTGTAGCGGTCTGTCCCGTGGCCCTCAGGAATCCCTAAATGAGACGGTTGAAGTGTAGGGGGAATCATATCCACACTGATGCACTTTGTTTCGCATCTGGTTATGGCCTCTCCGCAAGCTACGTTCATGACCCTTGATTAATGAATGCCTGCAGGACATGATTTTTCACTTTTTCACTTCCTCTAATTTTCTTAACAACACTAGGAAATTTTAGCTAATTTTAAGCTAAAATTTTTTTCATTTTTTTCACGCATCTTATCCTTACATTTTCGAATGTTGTTACCGCCTAAATTTCATTAAAGCGATAAAAACGTTTTATGCATCTTATCCTTACATTTTCGAATGTTGTTACCGCCTAAATTTCATTAAAGCGATAAAAACGTTTTATGCATCTTATCCTTACATTTTCGAATGTTGTTACCGCCTAAATTTCATTAAAGCGATAAAAACGTTTTATGCATCTTATCCTTACATTTTCGAATGTTGTTACCGCCTAAATTTCATTAAAGCGATAAAAACGTTTTATGCATCTTATCCTTACATTTTCGAATGTTGTTACCGCCTAAATTTCATTAAAGCGATAAAAACGTTTTATGCATCTTATCCTTACATTTTCGAATGTTGTTACCGCCTAAATTTCATTAAAGCGATAAAAACGTTTTATGCATCTTATCCTTACATTTTCGAATGTTGTTACCGCCTAAATTTCATTAAAGCGATAAAAACGTTTTATGCATCTTATCCTTACATTTTCGAATGTTGTTACCGCCTAAATTTCATTAAAGCGATAAAAACGTTTTATGCATCTTATCCTTACATTTTCGAATGTTGTTACCGCCTAAATTTCATTAAAGCGATAAAAACGTTTTATGCATCTTATCCTTACATTTTCGAATGTTGTTACCGCCTAAATTTCATTAAAGCGATAAAAACGTTTTATGCATCTTATCCTTACATTTTCGAATGTTGTTACCGCCTAAATTTCATTAAAGCGATAAAAACGTTTTATGCATCTTATCCTTACATTTTCGAATGTTGTTACCGCCTAAATTTCATTAAAGCGATAAAAACGTTTTATGCATCTTATCCTTACATTTTCGAATGTTGTTACCGCCTAAATTTCATTAAAGCGATAAAAACGTTTTATGCATCTTATCCTTACATTTTCGAATGTTGTTACCACCTAAATTTCATTAAAGCGATAACACAAACATTCGTCTACCCACCCACCCAAACACCCTAAACCACCGTGCCTATAAAAGAAATCCCCCTACAAAAACAACCAGCTAAGCAAACACAAACCAAAAACAAACAAACAAACAAACAAACAAACAAACAAACAAACAAACAAACAAACAAAGAAAGAAAGAAAGAAAGAAAGAAAGAAAGAAAGAAAGAAAGAAAAA